TCACTTTATAACTACGACCCATAATCTAATTATAATTCATTATAATGGTGATTACCTTTTTTTTTTAGAACTATTAACAATGGAAAACGAAGACTAAGACTTGAGTTTAATGAAAAAGCCCTTTATCGGATTTGAACCGATGACTTACGCCTTACCATGGCGTTACTCTACCACTGAGTTAAAAGGGCCTGTTTATTCAATTTCAAAAATTAAATAGTTTTAATTATGAGTTTACTACATATATAATAGATATATATTATAGATATAATATAATAGACATATACATATCTACATATATGTATAAGAGCTCATTATCAACATAGAGTTAAGATATTTTCTTCAATCATGTGATGGGGGGATTCATACCCCGAGCCAAATTCCATAAAAAAAAAAAAATGTCTAGCGTTTTTGAATTTTTTGGTTTAGTATGAGATAGTGATAGGCATATCTCATCTGAACGATGAACGAAGAAATTAGTTAAAATTGAATGAAGAAAATAAATTTAATATTATAATTATTTTAAATATTATAAAATATTCTTTAATTATCCCTTTATTTCTGTCGGATCAAACACTACCCTAACTAAGGGAATCCTACTACTATAACTTTGTTTCATTAATCTGTATATATTATATAATACTATGCTATGCATTGTATTATAATACATAATAATATATATATCTATATTAATCTGTATTGTAAATTAAAGTTATCTAGATTTATGTATATTAATGTTAATAATTTAAAAGTAGAAAAGACTCTTTTGATCTAGTTATATAATATAATATAATTATATTGTATATTGACAATTCCAAAAAACTTATCATACTATCAGCATAGTATGCTGATGGTCGGGCGGATCTGCCCCCATCGTCTAGCGGTTCAGGACATCTCTCTTTCAAGGAGGCAGCGGGGATTCGACTTCCCCTGGGGGTAGGGTACTACGAAAGGAAGTTGATCATGGATTATAACTAAACCTAGAATTAAATCTTCCTGGGTCGATGCCCGAGCGGTTAATGGGGGCGGACTGTAAATTCGTTGGCAATATGTCTACGCTGGTTCAAATCCAGCTCGGCCCAATAATTCGCCGCTCCATTGAATACGATCTAACCAGTTTAATTTGTCCTCCAGAAATATAAATGCCCTATCCGTCAAAATGAAGATCAACCATTTTTTTGATCTCTCCATATTTTTTAATTAGTCATTTTTGACAATAAAAAAAAAAAAAAAAGAACCACCGGTTACTAGTAATTATTGCTATAGTTCATATCCATGTGGATATGATATCAGTATATAATTTTTGTTTCTGTTACAACACGACGAGACGAATAGAATGTTCTTATGAAACCATAAGAATATGTATGCCATACACCTCGCTGGGATTGTAGTTCAATCGGTCAGAGCACCGCCCTGTCAAGGCGGAAGCTGCGGGTTCGAGCCCCGTCAGTCCCGAACTAGGATCCGATGAATTTATCAATTCATCTCCCACTTTTTACAGAAAAGTGGGACAGGGAGCAAGATCTAAGAATCCTTATTTATTTTGTTTTTCGTTTCACATTGATATTTTTATATTTATCATCAGACAAAAGAAATGCGGGAATTTTCATTTCTTTCACTACGGAATAGTACCGATTGATTAAGGAAGAGACATATCTAGATTGATTGGTACGATCGGTTATATTACTCTATGTCAGTATTTTAAGAGATACCATATTCGCTATTCATTTGACTTTATTTTTTGATTGTTCTTGAATAATGAAATGGAGTAGAGTGCCCAGCCCTTTTCTAAACTCCGACTTGTGTATCCTCTATATTTTAATTAAAAAAATCTATCTCATTCAAATTGCATGCTAATTTTTTTATGTATGTGTTCTCCCCCAATCCAAGAAAGAGAAGAGGATATTATATTAATTAATTATATTAATAATTAATATTAATTAAATCTATTAATATATAATAATCTTAATAATCTTAATTAAAATTATTTAATTTTATTTTTCATAAATAATAAATAAAAAACCAAGCAAGGTACCCCTTTTTAGTAAATCTGTTGGAATATTTAGATCTTTTAATACGTCCTTTTTCCATCTCACTTATATTATTTGGGTCTTAGGTGTGACCTGACCCATTGAATACCGGTCATCTGATACCTCGTCAGATACTTATCGGATACTTAAATTAATTGTCTGTATTAAGTAAGTAGAACGAAGAAGGTAGGTTATAGAAACGAAAGAATGGAAAAGGACGAAAAATTCAATAGCATTCTATATTGGAATTGGATTAGAAATTGAATTTTTGATTTAGTATGGATAAAAAGTCTTCCTATGTTATACTATTAAATTCTCGACAATTAATTGATTTGATAGATTAGATCTATTGTTATTTATAATATTTTGATCCATTTGGCATCATCAGGATACAATTAACTTATTGAATTTACAGGAATCAAATTTTTCATCTCTATGGGATTAGATCCCGAGTTATTGTGNAAACAAAANNAAAATGAGATTATGGAAGTTAATATTCTCGCATTTATTGCTACTACACTGTTCATTCTAGTTCCTACCGCTTTTTTACTTATCATTTACGTAAAAACAGCCAGTCAAAATAATTAATTTTAATGAAACTCGAATTATTAGTTCTTGCCAATAATTGAAGAAATGATGATATAGTGTGTAGAAAAAACTAAAGATATAATATCTATAGTTTTTTCTACACACTATCCAATATTGTATACAGATATAATATAGGTTTATATAATATAAATCAATTTAAAATTATGGTAGTGTATCTAGAAGAGTCCACTCCTCCCCCAGACTACGAGCGAAAGGGAAAATGTAAAGACTACCATTAAAGCAGCCCAAGCGAGACTTACTATATCCATGTAAATTATGTCTCCTAATCTCTATCAAGGAATGATTCCACTATGATTATTGATCAATAATCATAGTGGAATTAACGGCACAGAGTCAAAATGGGATTCTGATTTAAAACGATTGATGCTTCAAATCCAATGAAGCTAATCGTAACAAATTCTCTATTATTGTATTGGATTTTCGGTAGAAGCGAGCCGTAAGTACAAATACGATACATATACCCTTTCTTTCTTATATCAATTATCAATATCAAAGGAGTCTTTCTAATAGTAAGATCTATTGTTTCTTTTGTTACCTTTTGTATAAGCAAAAGATATAAAAATATATAGAAAAATGTATATACTATTAAGACAGATTATTAGGATAGGACCTCCATTTCCTAATTTATTTAATTCAATGGATGAATTAAATAAATGGCCCGAACCCATTATTAAATTAATAAGTGAAGCAACCTTCACTTCATCCTATTGGATTGGTACGGTGGGGTCACACCCAAAATCCCTATGCTGAGAAAAATTGACAGTCTTTTTTTGTCTTTTCTAGAACTTACAGATTCTAAAAATTTTGTCAATCAGGCGACACCCAGATTTGAACTGGGGATAAAGGATTTGCAGTCCCCCGCCTTACCACTTGGCCATGTCGCCAAATCCGATCCAAAATAGGAATAAAAATATTATCTATACTCCATTATTCTAGTACTAAATTTAGTAATTTTATTTTTTGAAAGAAAAAAAAGGGGTTTCCAGTCATAGATTGAAAAATTCAGGCAGTAACCATTTCATTTACCTAATTTCTGTTGAATTAGTTAACTAAATTTGTATCTCAAAGCATGTGTTTCCTTAATCGCATAAGAAAAGCAAATAACAAATCAGTATAAATTATTTTTAATCTTAATTTTGAATTATAACACCATATATGTGTATATGTAAACCCTAAAAAAGAAATTGTTACACAGAACAGAGGATCTCTCTCTATATTCTTATGCACATATTCCTATAAAGAATCAGCATATTTGAATTTTGAATTCTATTTAATTCTATTCTAATATATATATAGAATGGTAAAGGAAAAATGTTTTATTAATTCCTGTCGCAAATTTTAACTTGTGTCAAAAATCATCTTCATTCTTACGTCTCGTTTCCGTTCATACGTATGAAATAGAGATATGGAGTTGGTTAAAATTTTATGTGATTCAGTAAACAGAATAGACATTCCATTATTGGCTCACTCTTCATCGAACTAACCTAACCATATGGGTCGATCTAGCAATAATGGAATTTTTTCGATTAAAGAGGAAAGTTAAGATGCTCCGGAATAAAAATGAGGAAATGTCCACAATACCAGGATTTAATCAGATACAATTTGAGGGATTTTGTGGGTTCATTAATCGGGGCTTGGCGGAAGAATTTCATAAGTTTCCAAAAATTGAAGATACAGATCAAGAAATTGAATTTCAATTATTTGTGGAAAGATATCAATTGGTAGAACCCTTGATAGAAGAAAGAGATGCTGTATATGAATCACTCACATATTCTTCTGAATTATATGTACCCGCGGGATTAATTTGGAAAAGCGGTAGAGATATACAAGAACAAACTGTTTTTATTGGAAACATTCCTCTAATGAATTCCCTGGGCACCTCTATAGTAAATGGAATATACAGAATTGTAATCAATCAAATATTGCAAAGTCCCGGTATTTATTATCGTTCCGAATTGGATCATAACGGAATTTCTGTTTATACCAGTACTATAATATCAGATTGGGGAGGGAGATTAGAATTAGAAATTGATAGAAAAGCAAGGATATGGGCCCGCGTGAGTAGGAAACAAAAAATATCTATTCTAGTTCTATCATCGGCTATGGGTTCAAATCTAAAAGAAATTCTAGATAATGTTTGTTATCCCGAAATTTTCTTGTCTTTCCTGAATGATAAAGAGAAAAAAAAGATTGGGTCAAAAGAAAATGCAATTTTGGAGTTTTATCAACAATTCGCTTGTATAGGCGGGGATCCGGTATTTTCTGAGTCCTTATGTAAGGAATTACAAAATAAATTTTTTCAACAAAGATGTGAATTAGGAAGGATTGGTCGACGAAATATGAACCGGAGACTAAATCTTGATA